AATATCGGGGCTCATTACTTTAACTAGTCCCCATGTTCTTCGAAGGGATCTCTTAATTTTTGAGAGGGTTGCCCAAAAGCGGTATATAAGGCATACCCAGTAAAGCTTACAAGTAAACCGGATATGGAGATGGCGACTAGGGTTGCTGTTTCCATTTTTTCGATAATTTCAAGATCACAAAGGATCACGATAATGTCGTTTATTTACAACTACAACGGAATAGTATACAAAGTCAACAGATTTCAACCCATGATGAAAGAGGATTTATGGCTACAAAAACCATTGAGAGTAGTTCTAGATCTGGGCCAAGACGAACTGGCGTAGGGAGTTTATTGAAACCATTGAATTCGGAATATGGAAAAGTAGCTCCAGGGTGGGGGACTACACCACTTATGGGAGTTGCAATGGCTCTATTTGCAATATTTCTATCTATTATTTTAGAAATTTATAATTCATCTGTTTTACTGGATGGAATTTCAATTAATTAGTTCATAAAAATTAGGAAGTCCTAGTTTTTCAATCAAAAAAGATTATTTTACTTATACTTACTTAATAATTTAACTTAAGATTACTTAAGACTTGGATTTATAGACCATTCTGGTAGTTCGATCGTGAAATTTATTTGTTTCGATATTTCATTTCCGGAATATGAGCGTGTGACTTGTTATAATTGATCCTATTGATAATACAAAGAATGGATTTGTCATCTCTATCAAGATGATTCTACCGTCAGATATTTATTGTAGTCTCTGGAGCACGGACTATATAGAATAGATCAAGAAAAGAAATATTTGAACTATGATTCATACCTATTATTCAGACCTCGCAAACGGATTAAAAAAAAAATGGAAAAAAGGTCTTTTATTTTTATAAATCAAACAATTTTTTCTCCGAAAGAAATCTCTTTCTATAGATTTTGTTGAGTTATTACATTCATTGAAGAAGTGATGATCAAATGGTTTTTACTCAGAAACCCTTTGATTTTAGCTTTGGTTTTATTAAATCATCGTGGTTCTAGTATGAATCTGAGGTTTCAATTGATTAATAGGATCTCAACAAGAGAATTCCTATAAAAAAAAAAGATAGGGAAGAGAAGATTCAAGAGGCCTGTCACGATTAACATAAAAAAAGATGGATGAGTCAACTTGAGATTTTATTTCTTGGCATTATCATCACAAAGAAGAGATTCCGGATTTTTCTTACTTCGTATCTTTGGGTCAAATCGAGTCAAGCGGCTAAGCCACAAGAAGTTTGAAACTCTATATAAAATATTCCATATCCGTTGAAACTAGTATTTGTGGGTTTTGGCTTGAGCCGTACGAGATGAAATTCTCATATACGGCTCTCAGAGGGGGAGTCTTTCTTGGGTTACCTATCTCAATAAAGTATATGATTGGTTCGAGGAACGTCTCGAGATTCAAGCGATTGCAGATGATATAACTAGTAAATATGTTCCTCCTCATGTCAACATATTTTATTGTCTAGGGGGAATTACGCTTACCTGTTTTTTAGTACAAGTAGCTACGGGTTTTGCTATGACCTTTTACTATCGTCCAACTGTTACAGAGGCTTTTTCTTCTGTTCAATACATAATGACTGAGGCCAACTTTGGTTGGTTAATTCGATCAGTTCATCGATGGTCAGCAAGTATGATGGTTCTAATGATGATCTTGCACGTATTTCGTGTGTATCTTACGGGTGGTTTTAAAAAACCCCGCGAATTAACTTGGGTTACTGGGGTGGTTCTGGCTGTATTGACCGCATCTTTTGGTGTAACTGGTTATTCCTTGCCTTGGGACCAAATTGGCTATTGGGCAGTAAAAATTGTAACAGGTGTGCCTGAAGCTATTCCTATAATAGGATCACCTTTGGTAGAATTATTACGTGGAAGTGCTAGTGTGGGCCAGTCCACTTTGACTCGTTTTTATAGTTTACATACTTTTGTATTACCTCTTCTTACTGCCGTATTTATGTTAATGCACTTTCCAATGATACGTAAGCAAGGTATTTCGGGTCCTTTATAGAAAAGGCAGATCATAGATATTTGTAATTTATCATATCGGGGAGGGACAAGAGTCTTTCATTGCTACAAATATGGATTGTTTAAAAATAAGGCATGTTATTTGGATATTTCTATTCAACTCTGAAGTATTTTTTATTTGATACGAATAGAATAGTTGAAGTATATTTTCCTAAACAGAGGATGGATTATGGGAGTGTGTGACTTGAACTATTGATTGGCCCGTGCAGATATATGATTTTATCCGCCACGTTGGAATTCACAACCCAATGTGTCTCCGCATCCAACCATCACATCACGTCAATCCCTTTATATAACATAGGATAATAGGATAGGCCGGTTTGCTTGAGGAGAATATTTTCTATGATCATACCCGAATCTTGTCATGCATGAAAAGGCTCCGTAAGATCCCTATAATAAGTGATGTGGAATGATCCAATGTTCTATTTATTCACTTTGTTTGATTTTTCTTTTTTTTTTTTTTAGTAATTTTTATTAGAATTAATTTGATAGTATAATTGGATAGTAATCTTAGTAAGTTTTTATAGTATGTAGATGCATTCATTTCCTCTGCATCAACCCTGATCTATGATACTATCGGAGTTAAATAAGGGATCTAAGGAAGAACAGGGGCTAAGATTTTATTAGTAACAAGTAAAAATTTTGTATTTTTGTATGGAATACAATCAAGATATTGTGGGGATAAATACTAACCAAAAGACATGAGACAATCCAAAAAGCACTTGATCATGATCTAATTTGTAAGCCGACTTGGATATTGAGCATTTCCTTGTTGCCAGAACTGAATTCTTTGCAATGAATAATTAATCGTTGAAACTTGGGGAAATGTCATTTTATAAATTTTTTCTTACATAGAATCATTCTACATTATCTATGTAGATATGTATGAAATATAGATCTTCTATGGACCTATTTATGTTCTATGAATCTCTTTCTGTGATTCTTTTGATTCTTGCTCGAGCCGGATGATAAAAAATTATCATGTCCGGTTCCTTTGGGGGATGGATCCACAAGAATTCACCTATCCAAATAACAAAGAAACCTGATTTGAATGATCCTGTATTAAGAGCTAAATTGGCTAAAGGGATGGGACATAATTATTATGGAGAACCTGCATGGCCCAATGATCTTTTATATATTTTTCCAGTAGTAATTCTAGGCACTATTGCATGTAATGTGGGCTTAGCAGTTCTAGAGCCGTCAATGATCGGTGAACCGGCGGATCCGTTTGCAACTCCGTTGGAAATATTACCCGAATGGTACTTCTTTCCCGTATTTCAAATACTTCGCACAGTACCCAATAAGTTATTGGGTGTTCTTTTAATGGTTTCAGTACCAATAGGATTATTGACAGTACCTTTTTTGGAGAATGTCAATAAATTCCAAAATCCATTTCGTCGTCCAGTAGCCACAACAGTCTTTTTGATCGGTACCGCAGTAGCTCTTTGGTTAGGGATTGGAGCAACTTTACCTATTGAGAAATCCTTAACTTTAGGTCTTTTTCAAATTGATTAAACCGTTAAATACCACAACATAGATATCTAAGGAAGATCCCCTTCTGGATCTTCCTTAGATACATCAATCTTTTTATGATCTATTCTGCAAATATATGGACTGTGTCGGAGATTCAAAACTTATTCTATTCTTTTTTATTTATAAAAAAGAGAAAATTAAAAGAATCCAATGGATTTAAAATTATAACTTTTTCTTAAGTAAATTTATTGCAAAATGCTTCTGTACAGTGCTCAATATCTGTTTTACATCTTCTGTGCAAAAATATTCCATTTTCATAAGATCTTCTTGACTGTGACTCAAAAGGTCCAATAATGTATGTATATTGGATCTTTTGAGACAATTATAGGTCCTGGAAGACAATTCTGATTGGTCAATAAAAATACATGTCACTGGAATTCCTTTTTTGTTTTTCTTGAGATTAGTGAATTTGTCTTGAAAGGAAAAAAGGGGTAGATTCCATCTGTTTTCATTTTCCTTGAAATTCATGTCCTCTTCCTCTGCATGTAGAAAAGGAATCAATAAATCAATCAAATTACGAGAAGCTTCATAAAGTGCTTCTTTAGGAGTTAAACTTCCATTTGTCCATATTTCTATAAAGAGTATCTCTTGTTTTTCATTACCATTCCCATAAGAATGAATACTATGATTCGCATTTCGAACAGGCATAGATACAATATCTATAGGATAACTTCCATCGTGAGAGTCATTTGTGGATTTCATACGATATCCGCGATCTCTCTTGATTTGTAATTCAATACACAAATCAATTGGTTCCGTCAGGTTAGCTATATGCTGTGTCGTGTCAACTATTTCTACAGAAGGTGGTGAGATGATATCTTGAGCTGTTATGTATTTGGGACCCCTGACGCAAATGGATGCGTTCCTAACTCCATAAAGATTACTTCTCAATACAATCTCTTTCAAATTGAGTAAAATCTCATGTACTGATTCTTCAATACCTGCTATCGTAGAATATTCATGCAGCACATTTTCAGATGTTGCACGTGTGATACATGTTCCTTCTATTTCTCCAAGTAAAGCCCTTCTTATGGCAATACCTATGGTATCGGCTTGACCTTTCATAAGCGGGGACAGAACGAAACGACCATAATAAAGACGCTTGCTGTCTACTCTTGATTCAACACATTTCCACTGTAGTGTTCGAGTGGATCCTACTACGTCTTCTCGAACCATACTATTATTTTTCTTTTATTTATAATTCTTGGATTAGAATCATTGAATCATTTATTTCTCTTGGAATCTCTTGAATTCTTATTTCTACACACGTCTTTTTTTAGGGGGGCGACATCCATTATGTGGCATGGGTGTTACATCACGTACGAAACTTAATAGTATCCCATTTCTACGAATGGCTCGTAATGCCGCATCTCTTCCGAGACCTGGACCTTTTATCATAACTTCTGCTCGTTGCATACCCTGATCAACTAATGTACGAATAGCATTAAATGCTGCGGCTTGAGCAGCATAGGGTGTTCCTTTTCTTGTGCCTCTGAATCCAGAAGTACCTGCGGAAGCCCAAGAAACCACCCGACCTCGTACGTCTGTAACAGTTACAATAGTATTATTGAAACTCGCTTGAACATGAATAACTCCTTTTGGTATTCTACGTTCATTCTTATTTGAACCAATACGTGCATTCTTACGTAAACTAATTTTTGCTATAGGTTTTGTCATATTTTATTAGATTATATTTATAAGAATAAAATAAAAAGAAAAAAGAATCAGAAATCTACAGAAAGAGACGGGGATATCCATTTCATATGAAAACGAATCCTTTCTTATTTCTTTTTACATGTACATGGATTTTCTTTTCAAAATAAAAATGAAAAAGTTCTTTACCCCTGTCTCTGTTTATGTCTCGGATTGGAACAAATCACTATAATTCGCCCCCGCCTACGAATCAAGCGACATTTTTCACAAATTTTACGAACAGAAGCCCTTATCTTCATATTTATCATTCCTTACTTTCATTCTAAATCTATTTTTTTTGAAAACAAAAATTAGTTTATTGCATTTTTGAACTTTGAATTATATCTCTACGAAAAGGATGTTTAAAAGAATGATCTAATCGTTCGAATCTTTTTTGCGAAGTCTATAAATTATACGTCCCCTGGTTGAATCATAACGACTCATTTCGATTTTGACTCTATCTCCGGGTAGTATACGTATAAAACTGCGCCGGATTCTCCCTGAAATATAACCTAGAATTAGATCGTCATTATCTAATCGAACTCGGAACATACCGTTGGGTAGTGATTCAGTAATTAAACCCTCATGAATCAATTTCTGTTCTTTCATTCCAGGGAACCCCCTTTAAGTATTAACTAATAGAGGAAGAGTTCTATAATTCACTTTTCCTCTCTATTTTACAAATAGTAAGTTCGAGAGAAATTTAGGGTATCCTAGGAGAATTACCATATATAACACAAAATTTCTCCTCCAATTTTTTCTAATCGAGCTTCTCGATCTGTTATTATACCTCGAGAAGTAGAAAGGATTACAATTCCCATTCCACCTAAAATCTTAGGAATTTGTTGATAGTTGGAATATATTCGTAGACCAGGTCGGCTGATACGCTTTAAATTGATTTTCTTACCTTTCCTAGTCTTTCTATGTCGTAAGGTTGAAACCAAGAAATTTTTTTGACTTTCTTGATGTTTTCGAACGTTTTCAATAAAACCTTCTCGTAAAAGTATTTTCACAATGTTTTTAGTGATATTAGTAGATACTATTTTAACTCTTCCCTTTTGATCTATGTCAGCATTTCTTATAGAAGTTATTATATCGGCAATAATGTCCCTACCCATGATGAACTATAGTTATTGGTGCCCCCTAATTTTGATATAGTCAACATGCTTCTTTTTTTTCTTATTTTTTATTGAATTCTTTTTTTTTTAATTATTATAGATTTATAGATTCTCAAAAATTCTTAGAAATTTCAAATATATACATGAGACACACACAATCTATTAATCGGATCTATTTCAGATATTCTAATATTCTATTCTATATATAGATATAAAGATAGGATATATCCTATTTTCATCTATAAGACTTCGGGTGCTAATGAAACGATTTTAGTAAAATTCAACTGTCGCAATTCTCGAGCAATTGCACCAAAAATTCGAGTTCCTTTTGGATTTCCTTCTTGATCAATGATAACCGCTGCATTGTCATCATATCGTATTATCATGCCGTTGTCACGTTTGAGTTCTTTACATGTGCGTACAATCACAGCTCTAATTATTTCTGATCTTTCTAGAGGCATGTTGGGCACTGCTTCTTTGATTACAGCAACAATAACATCGCCAAGATGAGCATATCGGTGATTACCAGTTCCTATGATTCGAATACACATTAATTTTTGAGCTCCACTGTTATCCGCTACATTCAAAAGGGTCTGAGGTTGAATCATATCATTTTTATTTTAATCTCTTATTTCAAGATAATGGAAAAAATAAATATTATCTGTCCAGAGATAAAGAAATCCGTGGTTTTTTTTATTCTTAATACTCCTTCTTCTTTTACTTTTGTTTACCTATCCTGAAATAACAAATTGAGTTCGTATAGGCATTTTGCATGCAGCTATTTCCATAGCAGCTTTGGCTACAGCTTCAGATACTCCACTCATTTCATAAATTATTCGGCCCGGTTTAACAACGGATACCCAATATTCGGGGGATCCTTTGCCCGAACCCATACGTGTTTCTGTAGGTCTTAAAGTAACAGGTTTGTCGGGAAAGATACGTACCCATATCTTTCCACCACGACGCGCATATCGTGTCATTGCTCTTCGCCCTGCTTCTATTTGTCTAGCTGTGATCCAAGCAGGTTCAAGTGCCTGAAGAGCGTATCTGCCAAAACAAATATGATTGCCTCGGCAAGATATTCCCTTCATTCTACCTCTATGTTGTTTACGAAATCTGGTTCTTTTAGGGTTATAGTTGATGGTTGTTTCTGAATTCCATCTCTACTGCAGAGCCGGACATGAGAATTTCTTCTCATCCAGCTCCTCGCGAATGAAATGATTCAATAAAAATACATATTACATAATACATAATATTACATAGAAATATGTATTTTATTCTATCAAAAGACAAAAGAAAGAATATACTAATTTTTTTATATTGAATTTGTTACATAGGTAGGCTGTATATATAACTTATATAACTAGATAACTAAGCGTGTTTTTTTATATTATTATATTCTATATATAAAGAAAAAGAATGCTTCTTTCTTTTATCAAAATCTCTAAAGTCTTTTTCTTTACCTCTATTGAATCTATTGAATCACGCCAATAGTCATCCAATAAATGAAATTCTTAAATGAAATAAAAATAAAGAAAGGTTTCGCGGGCGAATATTAATTCTTTCCTCCTTCATTTGTAGGGTCAATTCATGACCATTCAGAAGAAATCCATTTTTTATTGGTTCATTTCGCCATCCTACCCAATGAATCCTTAGGATTGATTCGTTTTCAAGAAAATCCTATGTAATCACAGGTTCCATCGTTCCCATAACTTCTCTATTAATACTTAGGCCTTAACTCTGCAATGGAGCTCTCAACAGAATCTGTTATTTGTTTCCGAGTCAATCTCCTCAGTTTTTCTTAACCCGAAGCTCAATTAAATTTTTCTCTATTTTCTATTCTTTATATTATTTATTTTTCTATCTTAATTACATACTTACATATATAATAGACTATATTATCCATATTGATTAGATTCTTTATTTCTTTATATTATTATTTTATTATATTTTTATTGTATATTAATGTTGAATTGTATATTAATGTTGATGCTTTATAACACTGCCTTTTTTATGGGGTAATTCTTCATAAACCATACATATGGGAATCATATATCATTTAATATCATTTAGATCTTTATTCTCTCTTTCTATCACCCTTCCTTTTTCCACATCCCTTTTTTTCACAATTCATAATCAGATTTCTTTTTTATGAAAAGGATTTCAGTTGCTACAACTATATGATTGATTCAGTCATATAGTGACTTTTTCTTGGGATCTCGACAATACGAAGCAATAAGTTGGTTATGAGTTTTGAGTTTCTTTAGTTTTGATAGTTATTAAGTTTATAGTGTGGTCAGCCTATTTTTCTTTTCAGTTTCAATTCTCAATTCTAAAGAAAAAACTAACGAGTCACACACTGAGCATAGCAATTATACTAAAATTTAAATTTAATTTAAATAAAGGGTAAATCAAATTTTTATTCAACCTTATAGAATTAGAATTGTTCGTTTTTCTTTGATTAAGAAAAAAAAAATAAGAAAATCTCTTCTAAATTTTTTCTATTGATGAGCAGAATGGCGAGATAAAGAAAGTTCCATTATTCTTATTTTCTTATTCTTGGTTTACAAATATCCAAATTTTGATACCTAAGATTCCATAGATAGTTCTAACTGTATGGGAACAGTGATCAATTTTAGCGCGAATTGTTTGTAGGGGAACCCTGCCTTCTCTAATCCATTCGACACGTGCAATCTCTTTTCCGTCGATACGTCCTGCAATTTGCACTTGAATTCCTTTTGTACCGGTTTGTTCAGTTAATTCAATAGCTTTTTTCATTGCCTTTCGAAATGAGACTCTATTTTTTAATTGTAAAGCTATATATTCTGCGAGAATATTAGGTTGTCCGTAAGGTTTTTCAATTCTTGTGATAGCAATGTTGAGTCTCCGGTTTACAGAATGAAACTCTTTTTGTACATTCATCTGTAATTCTTCGACTCCCCTTGTTCGTCCTTCTATTAATAAATTGGGAAATCCAATATAGATTATGACCTGAATCAAATCTATTCTTTTTTGAATTCCTATATAAGCAATTCCTTCGAAACCTGAGGATATTTTCTTATTTTTTTTTACATAGTCCTTAATACAATTCCGTATTCTTTCATCTTCTTGTAGACCCATGGAAAAATTTTTTGGTTTCGCGAACCAAAAAGAATGATGACTTTGAGTTGTTCCAAGTCTGAAACCAAGTGGATTTATTTTTTGTCCCATATTTTTCTATTATTTTTCCATCCATTTTTTTTTTAATAGGAATCTAAATCTTCTGTTTTTCTTTTAAAAAAATCTTTATATGACAAGTGGTTTTTTTTATCAGATAACTACGTCCTCGAGCCCGGGGTTTTAACTTTTTTACAATAGTACCTCTATTGACTTCAGCTTTACTAATAAATAAATCAACTTCATTCAAACCCATATTATGACTAGCATTTGCTGCTGCAGAATAAACTAATTTTAAGATTGGATAAGATGCCCTATAAGGCATTAGTTCTAGTATCATGAGTGCTTCCTCATAAGAACGTCCACGAATCTGATCAATTACTCTTCGTGCTTTGAAAACAGACATACATATATTTTGAGCTAAAACTTTTGCTTCTCTATTTTCGTTATTTATCATAAA